GTTGATACACGATCCAAGCCATTAATTTTTTTCTATTCGTTATTATCTTTATTATTACCAAATCAACGCGGATAGTTAACAGGATGACTCCACTTTTATGAATCATTAAATCCTAGAAATGCTTGTTCTGATGTATCATGTAAATTCGTTGAAATGCAAAAATCAAATAATTCTTTGTGGTGGAACAAAATATCTCTCATTTCCCCCTCGAAAAATTTTTTTTGGGGGGTTTCTAAAGGAATATTGTTATGTTGCCTCGAACGGTGCGCTAATTCTCTGAATCCGGTACCAACGGGTATCATTCCTCCTAGAACAACGTTCTCTTTCAGACCTCTCAACCAATCGATACGACCTCGGAGGGCGGCTTTTGCTAAAACTCGAGCAGTTTCTTGAAAACTTGCTTCCGATATGAAACTTTGAGTATTTAGAGATGCTTTCGTTATTCCCAATAATACGGCTCGGTAACAGATCGCTTCTTCCAAAGCACGCCCTGTTCGTTCCGCTCGCAACAATCCAATGAGTTCTCCAGGTAAAAAAACATTAGACATTCCATCTTCTGAAACCAACACTTTTGATGTTATTTGACGTACAATAATTTCGATATGTCTATTATGGATCTCCACCCCCTGGGATCGATAAACCTTTTGGATCTTATTAACCAAAGAGATACGACTTTGCATTATAGTTAGTTCAGCACCAATCAAAAATCCCCAAGGAATTCCAAGAATTCTTGTTATACGCTCGTTCCAACCCTCAATTCTCTTTTCTAGGCTCATCGATATTGAATCAATCGAACGCACTTCTAATACTTGTTCCACTTTTGGAAGACCCTGCGTTATATCACCAGATCGTGATTTTTCATATATAAATGTAACTAAGGTATCTCCTTCGTAAAGGATTTCTCCATAATGGCGATGAACAGTTGCTCCTGAAGTGGCCAAATAAGGCTTAGCTGATCTTATTACTACAGAATCAACTTGAACAATTATAATTTGACCCGATTTTAGGTGTGGTCTATTTTTGGCTATACATACATTTTCAAAAAAAAACTGTCCAAGGCTAATTCTTGTAGGTGTTTCTTCACAATAACTGTGGTGATAATTATGATGCAGAAAATGCCAATTCAAATTAAATGTATTGAAAACGATGTTACTGCATGGATCGGAATTCAAAATTCCCCCGTTTTCATCCATTAAATAATATTTAAGTACTTGAAAAGTCTGTTTTAAATTGTCAAGTTGCAAATATTTAGTTAGGGAGATCGGATTATGAGTTATTAACTGATAAAATGAATAAAAATTCACAATTTGAGGGGCCACCCCTAAAGGGCCTAACGAATTCCTAATTTCAAGAGGATCCTTTTTACTTGATTCTTTTATGACATTATAATCTTTTACATCGTTGAATAGATCCATTTGCAAACAATTCGAGGCTGACAAAATTATCAAAGATTGGCGTTCTTTATTTCTATTCAACAACGTACGAATAGTTCCTTGATTTTTACTAAGGGATTGTGGAACCCTTGTCTTGGAATAAATAGAAAAAAATGGATTGATATTGGTGCGATCTGACTCATTATTAAAGATCAATCCTGAGCCTGACGGATCTTTCCTTTTTCTTATATACGAAGTATCGGATTTCACTAAGTCTATTCGTAGGAAATTTCGAACCAGACCATTTGTACTTACTTCAACAAAGGAAGCGCGGGCTTCTTCGATAGAAGAGCTTTTTTTGTCTCGGTCCCAATTCAACAATAAACAAGTCCGAACTAATTGAATGCTTGTGCCAGAAATTCCCCGAATGGGTTTGCCATTTCCATAAAGGATATAATTGACAACTCTAAGCTCCAGATTATCCCTTTCTTGCAATAGATCCTGTGGGAAAAGTGTTACTAAATTTATACCGTCGGCTAGTTCATATATGATTACAGGTCGAACAAAAACAAAATACTTTTTCTTGGTAGGTGTGATCCACTGGACATAAATCCAATTTTTCAATTTTTTTGATTTCTTAGAATTTTTTTTTACTCTTTCAGGTGGTATCAAGATGCCATTGTGTCGGGATATCTTATCCATCTCTCCAGGAAAATGTATATCTCCAGAAAATATTTTGAGTTCAATCCTTTTTTTTTTTTTCTCCACTCGGACCAATCCGCCTACTCGGCTTCTTATACTTAAAGTTAGTCGTGTAGCTACTCCAATGATACTATTGTTCCGTACCATTATGGAAGAAGATTCAGGTAAAATATGCACTTCCTCGGGAATGAAAAAAAATCGATCCACTTTCATTTGCATTTGGTATTTCGGCTTAAAGTCTTTGACTCCTCGATACTCAATCAAATCCTCTTTTTTGAGGATTGAATGCACCCCTATAGTCCCATATTTAGTAATTCCTGAACTATTTCTTCTGTATTGAGGATCATCGAAATAAGCAAGAATACTATTTCTACGAAAAATCCCATTTATGGGTATTTCAATCGAAATACCGGAAGGGGGCGGTA